CATGATATGATGCATGGATCAGATATATCACGGCCAATTCCTCAGAAGATTCTTCCACAATGGACTCCGATAAGTGAGATTTCGAGTCAATGTTTACAGAATATTCTTCTGTCCGAAGAAAGGATTCATCGAAACAATGAGTCACCCGTTCCATTGATATGGGCACATCTGAGATCAACAAATGCTCGGGAGTTCCTCTATTCAATCTTTTTCCTTATTCTTGTTGCTGGATATCTCGTTCGTATACATCTTCTTTTTGTTTCCCGAGCCTCTAGTGAGTTACAGACAGAGTTAGAAAAGATCAAATCTTTGACGATTCCATCATACATGATGGAATTTCGAAAACTTCTGGATAGGTATCCTACATCTGAACTGAATTCTTTCTGGTTAAAGAATCTCTTTCTAGTTGTTCTGGAACAATTAGTAGATTCTCTGGAAGAAATGCGGGGTTCTGCTTCTGGTGGTCCCGCTTATGGGGTCAAATCAATACGTTCTAAGAAGAAATATTGGAAGATCAATCTCATCGATCTTGTAAGTATCATACCAAATCCCATCAATCCAATCATTTTTTCGAGAAATACGAGACATCTAAGTCGCACAAGTAAAGAGATCTATTCATTGATAAGAAAAAAAAAAAACGTGAACGGTGATTGGATTGATGATAAAATCGAATTCTGGGTCGCGAACAGTGATTTGATTGATGATGAAGAAAGAGAATTCTTGGTTCAGTTCTCCACCTTAACGACAGAAAGAAGGATTGATCAAATTCTATTGAATCTGACTCATAGTGATCATTTATCAAAGAATGACTCTGGTTATCAAATGATTGAACAACCGGGATCAATTTCCTTACGATACTTAGTTGACATTCATAAAAAGAATCTAATGAATTATGAGTTCAATAGATCCTGTTTAGCAGAAAGACGGATATTCCTTGCTCATTATCAGACAATCGCTTATTCACAAACCTCGTGCGGGGCTAATTCCCCATCTCCTCATGGAAAACCCTTTTCGCTCCGCTTAGCCCTATCCCCTTCTCGAGGTATTTTAGTGATAGGTTCTATAGGAACTGGACGATCCTGTTTGGTCAAATACCTAGCGACAAACTCCTATGTTCCTTTCATTACGGTATTTCCGAACAAGTTCCTGGATGACAAGCCTAAAGGTTATCCTATTGATGATAGCGATGATAGCGATGATAGCGATGAGAGTGATGATAGTGATGATAGTGACGATATCGATATTGATGATGACCTTGATATTGATACGGAGCTGCTAACTATGTATATGACGCCAAAAAGAGACCGATTTGATATCACCCTTCAATTCGAATTAGCAAAAGCAATGTCTCCTTGCATAATATGGATTCCAAACATTCATGATCTGCATGTGAATGAGTCGAATTCCTTATCCCTCGGTCTATTAGAGAACTCTCTCTCCAGGGATTGTGAAAGATGTTCCACTGGAAAGATTCTTGTTATTGCTTCGACTCATGTTCCCCAAAAAGTGGATCCCGCTCTAATAGCTCCGAATCAATTCAATACATGCATTAAGATACGAAGGCTTCTTCTTCCACAACAACGAAAGCACTTTTTCATTCTTTCATATACTAGGGGATTTCACTTGGAAAAGAGGATGTTCCATACTAATGGATTCGGGTCCATAACCATGGGTTCCAATGCGCGAGATCTTGCAGCACTTATCAATGAGGCCCTATCAATTAGTATTACACAGAAGAAATCCATTATAGAAACTAATACAATTAGATTAGCTCTTCATAGAAAAACTTGGGATTTTCGATCCCAGATAAGATCGGTTCAGGATCATGGGATCCTTTTCTATCAGATAGGAAGGGCTGTTGCACAAAATGTACTTCTAAGTAATTGCCCCATAGATCCTATATCTATCTATATGAAGAAGAAATCATGTCAGGGAGGGGGTTCTTATTTGTACAAATGGTACTTCGAACTTGGAACGAGCATGAAGAAATTAACGATACTTCTTTATCTTTTGAGTTGTTCTGCCGGATCGGTCGCTCAAGATCTTTGGTCTTCATCCAGACCCAATGAAAAGAAGTGGATCACTTCTTATGGATTCGTTGAGAATGATTCTGATCTAGTTCATGGCCTATTACTATTAGAAGTAGAAGGCGCTCTGGCTCTGGCGGGATCCTCGCGGACAGAAAAAGATTGCAGTCAGTTTGATAAGAATCGAGTGACATTACTTCTTCGGTCCGAACCAAGGCGCGGAGCGTTAGATATGATGCAAAATGGATCTTGTTCTATCGTTGATCAGAGATTTCTATATGAAAAGTACAAATCGGAGTTTGAAGAAGGGGCCCTCGATCCGCAACAGATAGAGGAGGATTTATTCAATCACATAGTTTGGGCTCCTAGAATATGGCGCCCTTGTGGCAATCTATTTGATTGTATCGAAAGGCCCACTGAATTGGGATTTCCCTATTGGATTGGGTCATTTCGGGGCAAACGGATCATTTATC